TCTAATACGGGCAACCGCCGCCCTTCGGGCGGCGGCTCCTTGCAATGGAGGGTTGCCCCCCAGGAGAGACAGCCTCCTTGAAGGGACAGTCGCCCCCTCCGGGGGAGGAACCCTCGGTCCCCAATGGAGATGCATGGTGAGGCATCGTTACTGGCAACCGGGGCCCTAAGACCCCCACCAATATATACAAATATACAAAAACAACCACACTACATCTACGAAGTGCCAATACCAACTTGAAGCTTCAAATCCAAAATGGTGATGGCGAGTAAATTGATGGGATACTAATCTGGCTAAACAGACGGCCAAAAAAGTAGTCCCTATTATAACATGGAGGCCATGGAACCCCGTGGCCACAAAAAAAGTAGACCCATAAACTGAATCCGAAATGGCAAAGGGGGCCTCATAGTATTCCATTGCTTGTAGTGCGGTAAAGATTAGCCCTAAAACCACGGTGGCGGTGAGCCCCCGGATGGCCTCTCCCCTTCGGCCGCTGATTATGGCGTGGTGCGCCCAGGTTACGGTGGCGCCCGAGCTAAGTAACACCGCAGTGTTTAATAGGGGTACCGAAAAGGGATTCAACGGGTCAATGCCCTGGGGCGGCCAGACGGCACCGAGTTCAATCGTGGGTGACAGGCTGCTGTGGAAGAAAGCCCAAAAAAAGGAAAAGAAGAAAAGAACCTCGGAGGCTATAAATAGAAGCATCCCATACTTTAACCCCTGTTTAACCATTAGGGTGTGGTGGCCTTGAAAAGTGGCCTCCCGGATCACATCCCTCCACCAAACTATCATGGTAAATACAATTGTTATTAATCCCATATACATGACCCAGGGTTGACTATAATGAAAATACATAACACTGCCTATAGTAACAAAAAGAGCTCCGCAAGATCCTATGTAAGGCCATGGACTGGGGTCTACTAAATGATAGGGATGATAAACGGTAGATTTCATTTTTACTTATTCTCTATTTTTGGGTTGTGGGGGGGGGGCTCCGCCCCGGGGCGGGCTTTTAGGAGGGACAGCCTCAAGTGGTGGCTAGCCTGTAAGGCTAGGAGGAACCCTCGCCCCTCACCAGAAGGCATCGCCTTCTGGTGAGGGTTGCTCGAGGCACGGAGACTTATGTCTCCGTCCTTGAGGGTCGGCCGGTTCGGGAGTGTCACCAACGGCCCCTAGCCAACCCCCTAAGAACCTACGGTTCCTTGACGGCCCCCCCCCCATCTTCAACCTATGGTCCCCCCTCCCGAAGGGGGGCACCGCCGCCCTCCTAGAAGGGACAGTCTATCGAGCGGTGCCTTATAGACTGGAGCCACCGCCGCCTCCCTGGCTGGTTCGAAAGGCAGCTAGGGGGGTGGTGGTGGCTCGAGGCACGGAGGCTTAGGCCTCCGCCCTTGAAGGGCGGGGGTTCATTGCAACCGCCGCCCCTTCGGGGCGTGGGTTGCTTGTCAACCAATTTTCAAAATGACCCAAAAGGGGAGTTATAACTAAAAAGTAAGAAAAATAAAAAATTGAAGCTAGTTGCCCAATTATTATAAAGGGCTCCTCGACAGGTTGTGACCCAATCCAAGTAAGAAGTAAGAAGTCGGCCGCGAAAAACCAAAAGGCGAGTCGCGCCAAGGGCCGGAAGGTCAAGCCTCTAAATCGGCTACTATGGAGCCATGGCATTAAAAATAATATCAAAAAACTAGAGAACATGGCCACAACCCCCCCTAACTTATTGGGAATTGAACGCAATATGGCATAAGCGAATAAAAAGTACCACTCTGGTTGAATATGGACAGGAGTTACCAAGGGGTTGGCCTGGATGAAATTTTCCGGGTCCCCTAATAAATTAGGGGTGATGTACACAATGGCACTCAATATCACCGCCAATGCGACTATACCATACCAATCCTTAGATGTATAATAAACATGGAAGGAGACTTTATCGACGTCAGACTTAACCCCGATAGGATTATTAGACCCCTCAACATGTAAACATATCAAGTGGACCATGGCCAAAGCCGCTAGAATAAAGGGGAATAGGTAATGGAGGCTGTAGAACCGATTAAGTGTGGCGTTAGAAACACTAAATCCCCCCCAAACCCATTGGACAATATCTGTCCCAATATAAGGGATGGCTGACAATAAGTTAGTAATTACCGTGGCGCCCCAGAAAGACATTTGGCCCCAAGGTAAAACGTATCCGATAAAAGCTGTGGCCATCATCAATACATATATTACAACACCAACATTTCAAACCGCAGTTCGTGAATAGCTCCCAAAATACAATCCCCTACCTATATGAAGATAGACGCATAGGAAAAACATGGAGGCCCCATTGGCATGTAAGTACCTTAGTAAAAATCCATAATTAACATCGCGCATAATGTGGCCCACGGAGGCGAAGGCCAAACTTACATCGGCGCAATAGTGCATTGACAGAAAAATCCCTGTTAATATTTGTATGGCCAGGCATGCCCCCAACAAAGAGCCGAAGTTCCACATATAAGAAATATTGGAGGGGCTTGGCAAATCAATAATTAAACCATTTACAATAGATAGGATGGGGTTCTCTTTCCTTAGTTGCATGGGGGGGCCCCCAGAATTGAACTGGGGGGCCTCAAGGAACCGCCGGGGGTTGCGCCGCCACCTCCCAGCCTTCCATCGTAGATGGCTACTAGGTAGCAGGCTGGCCACCATGGCTATGGTGGGCCTTGAAGGTTGCAAGGAACCCACGGTTCCTCGCGGACCGCCGGTGCCATCAGCCTATAAGGGTTGATGGGACCGTCGCCCCTCCCGGGGCGACGGTTGCAAGGCTCCAAGGGATCGGGGTTACAAGGAACCTTCGTAGAAGGGTCCCATGGTACCTTATACAAAGGTTACGCGCCCTCGGGGGCGCGGCTGGTTTGAAGGAAGATGTCTTGTTTCTTGGCAGTGGCCCCTATCTCCTCCCCTATTTCTTGAGTTAATACTATGGCCCCAATCATGGCCACCAGTAATATAAAACTGGCTAGAATAAATAAATAGTAGTAATCGGTATATAGCAGCCGCCCAATGGCTTCGATATTGTGGCACTTTATTAAAAACCAAGGGTTGGCCAGATTCCAATTCCCCCCCAGTTCACTAGCGTAACCGGAGGTCGCAGCCCCAAAGGGGCCCGCAAGAGCAGAGTGGCCGCCCATTATGAGCCAACTGGAGGCAATTTCCGAAAAGAAAAGTGTCCCAATGGCCAACCCAACGGGGACATAGTTTGTCATGTCTGTCTCGCCCCCCAACCGGTAGGCGGGGGGGAAGTCAGTTAAATTTAACATCATAATAACAAACAAAAAAAGAATAGCAATAGCGCCCACATAAACGATTAAAAACATTAAGGCGATAAAATCTACCCCCAATAAAATAAAGAGGGCCGAAGAACTTGTAAAAGCAACTACCAACCAAAAAACTGAGTGGACAGGGTTAAGCGCCGATATGACCATTATTCCAGAAGCGATCGCCCCAAATGACAATGTGTAGAAGCAAGCCCAAGKCATCGCCATTGCCCCACCATTATATGGTGGCTAGCCTGTAAGGCTAGGAGGAACCGCCACCCATTCGGGTGAAGGTTGCCCCACCATTCTACCCCTCCCGGGGCGAGGGTTGAAACCACCGGGGGAGCCCTGTCTTGAGGAGCATTGGAGCCCCCCTAGGCCCCCCCAGGACTAAACATTATGGCATTTTTCACAGGCCCTATAATCACAGAGGGCAGTATCCCAAGGAAAAAAATTAGAATTACCAAGGGGGCCATGGCCAAAGCCTCGCGCCTGTTTAGGTCCCTGGGGAAGAGGTGATAATTGGAAGCATCCCCAAAACAAATTCGGTTGTACAAATAAAGGGAATACGCGGCCGATAAAACCATGCCCGATGCGGCCAAAACCCCAATCACCAGACTATACTCAAAGGCGGCTAACAGGGAAAAAAATTCCCCCACAAAATTACAACTTAAAGGGATGGCCATATTGGTTAGTGTCAACACCAACATCATGGTCGCAAAAATGGGCATTGTAATAGTAATCCCGCGGTAATACTTTATAAGACGAGTGTGGTGGCGCTCATATAAAAAAGTGACCGCAATAAAGAGGGAGGAGCTAACAATGCCATGGGCCAACATTAAAAACACGGCCGCCACCAAGCCCTCTATTGTATGGGTGAATAGGCCCAAAGTAACCAGGCCCATGTGTGCCACGGAAGAATAAGCAATTAGTCGCTTAAAATCCACTTGCCGACAAGTTGTCAGGCTCCCATATACGATGGCTATCCCACTCAACGTTATTATTAGGGGGGCAAAATATTCAGAGGCGGCGGGTAAAAGGGGCCAAGAAAACCTCAAAAACCCATAACCTCCCAATTTTAATAGTACCCCCGCCAGTATGACCGAACCCGAGACGGGGGCCTCAACATGGGCCTGAGGCAACCAAATATGGAAGGGCACCATGGGGATTTTTACCGCCAAACTGAGAAAAAACCCAGCAAATATCCACTTTTGGGTTGACTCGGGTAGTTTAATATTTAATAATGTCTGGTAATCTGTTGTGCCGGCGATATCATACAGTTGAAAGATCCCCAAGAGCATAAACACCGACCCTATTAAAGTATAAAAGAAGAAATAATAGGAAGCTCGCACTTTTTCTTCCCTAGAGCCCCAGATGCCAATCAAAAGGAACATGGGAATTAATATCCCCTCAAACAAAATATAAAATAACAACAGGTCAAGTGCGGAAAAAACCCCCATCAATAAAATCTCCAAAAATAGCAAGCACAACAAGAATTCTTTCAATAAATATTTAATAGAATTTCAACTTATTAAAATGCAAATGGGGATTAACAATGCAGTTAAAATAAAAAAAAACAAGGATATCCCGTCCACCGCTAAAACGATCGGCCCCCATTGGAAATTTAAGGCCGGAGAAACTACCCACTCTGTTTGGTTTATGGTTTGAAACTGGCCCCCCGAATCAAAGGCCCCCCATAAAATCAAAGTGGCAGCTAAAGTTGCCAAGGACCACTCTAGGGCGGCTCTTTTTAGTCGAGCGTCGTTGTCTGATGGAATTCTTATCACGCTAATTATCCCCAAAATAAGTAAAAGAAAAATTAAGCCCAGCCAATTCTTGGGGGAAACCATAATCAAGTCAATCTCCCGTCCGCCCTAGCTGCCTTTCGGGCCAGCGAGGGAGGAGGATAGAGCCCGCCATAGCCATGGTGGCCCTCGTGAGAGGGGGGCCCCGCAGGGCCCCCGCGGGCTTAGGGGGGTTGAACCATTCAACCTTGCCCCCTTTAGGGGGGAACGGTACGATAGGGGGCCGGAGGCCCCCACCCGTAAGGGGAACCTTTCCCTAAGATAAGGATACAGAGTTACCTACCCAAATGGGCGGTTGCACAGTAACCGCCACCCGCCCCCAGAAGGCTAAAGGAACCCCCTCCGGGGGTTGCACAGCCTTACGGGAGCGACTGTCCCTTCTAGGAACTGGACTGTAGGGATAGCACCCAATTTATATATTTATTTAAAGAAACCGCCTCCACCACTATGGGCATAAAAGAATGGTTGGCGCCACAAATTTCAGAGCATTGGCCATAAAAAGTGCCGGGCCTTTTTACAAAGAAACTAGTTTGGTTCAATCTGCCTGGAACAGCATCCATCTTTATGGCCAAAGAGGGGACTGCAAATGAATGCAAAACGTCCGCCCCGGTAACTAACACCCTAATATGTGTGTTAATAGGAACGACAAGCCGATTGTCCACCTCTAACAATCTAAAATCACCAGTGTTTAAATCCGAAGTGGGGACCATATAGGAGTCAAACTCTAATGTCTCCGCCCGATAGTCGGAGTATTCGTAGGACCAGTACCATTGATGGCCTATTGCCTTAATGGTCAAAGCGGGGTCCATTATCTCATCCATTAAATATAATAACTTTAAAGAGGGGAAGGCTAGGAAAACTAATAGAATTGCCGGGATTATGGTCCAAATTATTTCTAATAAGGTCCCGTCAACTAAATATCTGTGGTAAGATTTGCCACCCAAAGCCTTAACAATTAACCATAACACCGTTGTAATAATAATGACCAATAGAAACATGATCTGATCATGAAAAAAGATTATCTCTTCCATCACCGGGTGGGCAGCATCTTGAAAGCCTAATTGCCAAGGCTCCGGCAGGTCTCTCTCCCCAAAGGGGATAGTGCTAAGTAATAGGCGGCTTAATGTTGTCATTTTCTAGGGGGGGGGCCCATGCCCCAATTCGCGGGACCCCTTGACTGTGGTGCCCCCGCTGGGGACATGCAGGGGGGGCGGGGCTTGAACCCACACTTTTAGCTTTGAAGGCCAACGGTCTACCTTAACCTACCCCCCCCATGCAACGACCCCCCGTTGGGGGGGTCGAAAATTAGTAAAGGGGCCAGACGGTTCCCCAAATAAACACCGCGGCACCAATTAATATTATTAGGGCATAATTAAAAACTAAACCAGATTGTAAATTGCTAATCCCTTGAGTTAATTGGACCATTCGGTCTGATATTCCCTTGGGGCCGACCAATTCCAACACCCCCTTATCTAGGACTCGGTACGAGATTAGATGGCCCAATCCCCACACGTTTCTTACCAAGAAATAGTTTATAATGTAATTGAACTGCCAAGCAGAATATAAAAAAGCATAACTGGCCAAACTAATGGCCGGGGTTGGCACACTAAAGGCGCGGGTGGAGCAATGATAGAGCACAAAAGCCGAGGTTGCCCCTAAGAGGCTAAAAATTACAGGCAGCAATTTGATAGAAATTGGGATAATGGGGGGGAGTGTGGCCTGAAATGACCAAAGCACCTCTTTGGTTAAATAGCCCACGAAAATACTCCCCAAAGCCAACAGTATTAGGGGCAAAGTTAAGTTCCAAGAGCCCTCATGGGCCTGCATAAAAACTTCTTTCTTTGAGCTTGTGTCGGCAATAAAGGTCAAATAGATTAATCGAATTGAGTAAAAAGCCGTCAATAGTGCGGAAAAGACCACCAACCAATGGGCGAAGGCTAAATAATATTGATCGTAAGCTAGCTCCAAAATTAGATCTTTAGAATAAAAGCCCGTTAAATAAGGGAAGCCCATTAAAGAGAGGGAACCAATGGCCATCATAGTATAAGTAAAGGGGGTGGATTTTATTAGCCCCCCCATTTTCCTCATGTCTTGTTCATCGGCCATGGCATGGATGACAGACCCGGCACTTAAAAACAGCAAAGCCTTAAAAAAGGCGTGGTTCATTAAGTGAAATAAACTTATGGAGTAATGGGAAATCCCACAGGCCACCACCATGTACCCCAATTGACTACAGGTAGAATAAGCAATTACTTTTTTTAGGTCATTTTGAACCAACCCGATCGTGGCAGTAAAAAACGCGGTCATGGACCCCACGACGGTCACTACCATCAGAGCCAATGGCGCTTGTTCCAACAGGGGGGCGGACCGAATTAATAAAAAAACACCCGCCGTAACCATGGTTGCGGCGTGAATTAGGGCGGATACCGGGGTTGGTATGATAATTGGCCGAGGCGGCGGGGTACCCCGCCGCCTCGGCACGCCGCCACTCCCGTGGCGGATGGGACTTTATCTTCCACTTTACAACTTGCCTACCTTGCGACCCCCGTCCGCTGTAGCGGCCTCAATGAGGGAGGGGTGCAACCTGCGGTTACCCCACCATTATATGGTGGCTAGCCTCTAAGGCTAGGAGGAACCGCCACCTTCTACGAAGGTTCCTTGTGGCTCGAGAATCTTGATTATCATGATCCAGGCATTCTTAGAATGCTCTTCGTGCCAACGGAGGGATCTACTCCCACTCTAGGCCGCCCTTTATTCACTCATAGATTAGGCCGAGGGTGAGAATGACCAAAAACACCGCCATGGTTCAAAACCCAAAAGGAGAAATTTGATTATATATTATGCTCCAAGGGAAAAGGAAAGAAATTTCCAAATCAAAAATTAAAAACAAAATACCAATTAAGAAAAACCGGACCGAAAAGGGGCGCCCGGGGGCCCCGAAGGCATCAAACCCACATTCGTAAGCGGAGACTTTCTCCCGGTCCGGCTGCTTCACCCCTAAAACATAAGAGGCGCCGGAAATAATGGCGGAAAGAATTACACTAAAAATTAATAAAACTAAAATCCCATAAAACTCCGTGTACATTCTCAAGGGAATGTCTCGACATTCCCAAGGGAATGGCTCGACATTCTCAAGGGAATGGTTCCTAGAAGGGACAGTCGGTCCCGTAAGGCTGTGCAACCCCCGCAGGGGGTTCCTTTAGCCTTGAAACCATTCCCGGGGGAATGCTGGACCGAAAAGGGCAACCATTCTGCCGTTGGGGCACCCCCACCTACGAGTTAGCACCAACTGGGGGGTAGGCCATTAAAACCCAGTAAAACGCCGGCAACCAAAACAACCAAAGCTAAACTTAGAGGCAGATAAGATTTCCATAATAGCGCCATCAATTGATCATACCGCATTCTAGGGAAGGAGGCCCTTATTCAAATAAACAATAAAATTATAAAGGCAGTTTTTATACCAAACCATCAAGCCCCTCCCTTTAAAAACATGATTGGTGAGAGTCATCCCCCCAAAAATAATATAGTTGTCATACAACTCATTAATATAATGTGGGCATATTCGGCAAGGAAAAACAGAGCAAAGGACATCGAGGCGTACTCGACATTATATCCGGACACCAACTCTGACTCCCCCTCTGTCAAATCAAAGGGGGCCCGATTTGTTTCGGCTAACGCGGAAGCAAAAAACATCATAGCAGCGGGGAAAAGAGGAAAAAAAAATCAAACACTATTTCCTTGAGCTAGTACTATCTCAGTTATATTTAAGGAGCCCACGCACAAAATGACAGTAATGATTATTAACCCGATGGAAACTTCATAACTAACCATTTGGGCCGCGGCCCGAATCGCTCCTAAAAAAGCATATTTAGAATTACTAGACCACCCGGACATTAGTATGGCATAAACGCTTATGGAGGAGATAGCCAATGAATACAAGATTCCTATCTTTAAATCACTTATTAAAACCCCCCTTTCATAAGGAATAACCCCCCAAGCGATTAAGGCCAAGGTAAATGATAATATAGGGGCGGCTACGTATATGAAAAGATTCGCGTGGTGGGGGATCACCATCTCTTTAGCGAACAACTTTACACCATCAGCCAAAGGCTGTAATAGCCCATAAACCCCTACTACATTTGGTCCTTTTCTAGCTTGCATATACCCCAAAACTTTCCGTTCGGCTAAAGTTAAATAAGCCACTGCAACAAGTAATGGGACAACTATCACTAATATTTTTATAATTAGGTGGATTATTGTGACGACCATCTAGGGGGCAGCCGGACTTGAACCGGTCTCGCCTCTACTTAGGGGGGGGGAGAGGTTACAAGGAGCCTTCGTAGAAGGGTCCCAGGGTACCTTCCACGAAGGTGGGGTCCGGTAGGACCCTCCCCTCACCCGTTCCCACCGTTGGCACGAACGGGTGACGGTTTGTACTCCGATTGGAGGTTTAACCTTGACCATAGCCCCCCCAGGCTTACTCGCAAGTGGTTTCCACATAAAGTCTCGGGGGTTCCAACAACGAAGGGGGAAATCCTAACCTTCGGTTTTTGTTACCGGCTGATCAACCTCCTATTCAACCTCCTATTCAACCTCCTATAAAGGCCGCTATAGCGGCCTCGATAGGCCTTGAAAGCATCTCCCAGAGATAGTAAAGGATTTTCCCCAACCTCCCCAGGTTAAGAAAGGATAAGGCCACTTTAAAATCAACCTTTCTCTCTTTTGAGGGGAAGTAATGCGCCCCTCCCGGGGCGAGGGTTCCTTGCAACCTTCTAGAAGGTGGGGTCCGGTAGGTTTTCCCAGCATACAGTGGATTTATAATCATAACTAATTACTTAGACAAGACGGCCCAACGTTAACCTTCCATAGCATCCGGTAACCAAGTGTGCAACCCCAATTGTGCAGATTTACCAACTGCCCCGATAAACAAAAATAAACATATCAAGGTAATATGGCTTTCAGCGGCAACCGGGGCGGCGTTGAAGACTGAAGAAAAATCTAAAGACCCAAATTCCTCCCAAATAGCAAACATCGCTAAAACTAACCCAATGTCCCCCACTCGATTGACCAACATGGCTTTTATGGCCGCCTTATTGGCCTCAATTCTGGTCAATCAAAAATTTATTAATAAATAAGAGCATAGCCCCACCCCTTCCCAACCAATAAATAATTGTGGGTAATTGTCACTAGTCACTAATAAGATCATAAAAAATGTAAATAATGACAAATATGACATAAATCGGGGAAGATGGGGGTCGCCGTCCATGTATGCGGTAGAAAAAATATGAACTAAAGTGGATACACCTGTAACCACGATCAACATCGTGGCAGTAACACTATCGAATTGTAAGCCAAAATAGGTGGTCAATAAATCTGAGTCGAGCCACCTCCATAGTTTTATGTATGTTGTAGAAGAATTTAAGGTGGTTTCATAAAATATCAAGGCAGACCAGGACAAACTTAAAATTAAACAGGCCGAAGTAAAAATTCCAGCACCTTTTTCTCCTATTTTTCTACCAAAAAACCCTGATGTTAAGGCCCCCAAAAGGGGGGCCAATATAACTAAAAGATACATAGACCTTTGGTCATCCTTGCTGGTAAGGCCAGGAACCCTCGCCCCTCCCGGGGCGACGGTTCCTAGCCTTGAGCCACAGGCTGCTCTTTAAAAAGAGCCTTGGTTATAATCGAAAGATTGCAACCTTCGTGGAAGGTGCGGTCCGGTAGGACCCTAGCCGAAGCTAGGTCAGAAGGCTGTGCAACCCCCGCAGGGGGTTCCTTTAGTCTTCTGGGAACGGGTGGCGGTTCCCTGGATCGCCGATAGGCCTTGCGACCGTGGGTTCCGCTAGTGCGGCCGCTAGTAGCCTGCGGCCACTTGACCTACGGTCACTGGATTAATCCCAGCCCGAGGGCTGGCCACCATCCCCTCCTTAGGAGGCCGCTATAGCGGGCTCGTGATGGTGAGGTTTTTAGCCCCCCTATAATGGGCCCAAACATTTCGATATGACTTTCCCACTTTAGAAGCGGTCAGTGATTAGCTGAGAGACCCCTCGCCCAGAAGGCAAAGCCTTCTCGGGGTTGAGGTCAATGGGTTGATCGTAACTTATAAAAAATAAGAGGATCACTAATCCTTCGGTCCTTTCGTACTAGAAGATAGTTATATCGATGTTTCTTCAATTTGTAGATAGAAACCAAGCTGTGTTACCACGCTTTTAACTCAAATCATGTACGGCTTTAATGGACGAACAGACCAACCCTTGGGAGCGGCTGCACCCCAGGATGCCGCAATTCAACATCGAGGTCGCAAACATCGTCGTCGATGTGAACTCTCTAACGATATTACGCTGTTATCCCCGTGGTAACTTTTATTCGTTGATCGTTAACTATTCCACTCTAAATTAACGGGTCACTATGGCCCACCCCACCGCCGCCCTCCCTCCGTTGGTACGAAGGCGAGGGCGGGCTTGGGGGTGTCTGCTCGGGGTGTCCCCCTCGCAGTCAGGCTTCAGTCATTAATTACGCACCTTAAGCGCACCTTCGTTACTCTCTAAAAGGCGGTCGCCCCAACCAAACTGTCCTACTTACACTGTCCCCCCCAAGGGGGGGGGTTAGCCCCTTTGACATGGGGGAGTGGGGTTTCATCTGCCCCGACGGGGGGGGCTGCCACATAGTCTAAGCCGCCCATTTAAATTCGGCCGGTCCCTAGGTATGGTAAGCCTTGGCTTATCAACCCAGTTTTGAAGGCCGGGGCCGTGTAAGTGCCCCAGTAAAGCTCAACGGGGTCTTTTCGTCTAACAAATTGGACGTAGCATCTTCACTACGAATTCAATTTCACTGGGAATTTCCTTAAGACAGTGGGGCCTTCGTGGCGCCATTCATACTGGCCAACAATTAATTGGCTATTGATTACGCTACATTATCACGGTCAGTGTTACCGCGGCCATTCAATTGTCCTTACACGGTCGACTTTTATCAACCGCTTTTAGATACAACCATTGGGCAGGCCTCACCCTCCATACTTCTATTTTCATATTGGCCGAGGGCTATGTTTTTGGTAAACAGTCGAGGCCCGTGTTCCAATATATGCCCTGGTGGGCCATTGGGATTTTGCCGAGTTCCTTAAGGAAATTTATCCCCTCACTATCCCCCACTTTAGTTAGTTTAGTACAGTGCGGCGCCGAAAGATGGTTATCACCTTCGATTTACCGATGCCCTTGAATAATTCTTTCCTGGCACTTTGTGCGTCTATTACTCATGGCCCCCATTAACGCAACCTTTGGGGCTGCAATTTTAGGGGCTGTTTAACCCCATAACTAATATGGGAAACCAGGGGGGGAGTGATCCTATGATTTTTTACTCATGTCCACATTATCACTTCTGATGCCGTGTGGGGCTCTCACTGAACAATTAACAGTACGTTCTGCTACCGGGCAAACATAACGAAGGGCGGGGGTTCAAGTCTTCGAAGAAGGCCTCGCAACCGCCACCTTGTTATTTCGCCCCCAGAGTTTCAGTTCAACTTTAGCCACCATAATTTTAGAGATAAAAGAATTTCTTGAGTGAACTGCTACGTCATCTCTCAAAGGTGGCTGGCTCCAAGCCTACTTCTCCATTGTCTAAACCCAATATCTCTTTTACACTAAATTTTATTAATGACTTTAACTTCTGGTTAGGGCTTCTCCCCTTTTGACCGTCGACCTTATCGCCCACAGTCTGTCTGTCCCACTCTGGCTTTTTTTCTTCATAGTTAATCCCCCGGCTTCGGGGGGTCGGGCTTTACCGCATTCCAAGCCATTCTCATCGGAGAATGCAAATCTTGATTCGACTTCTCCAACTAGCAACCGCCACCCATTCGGGTGAAGGTTCCTTGAATTGTGGACGCACTACTTCAATAGTTTTCGCAGAAAACCAGCTATCTCCAAGTTCGATTGGCGTTTCGCCCCTAACCACAGGTCGTCCGAGGTTTTTGCAACAACCACCGGTTCGTTCCTAAAAACTGCCCATGGCTAGATCACTTGGTTTCGGGAAATTTGACTGAGGGGTGGGGGTATCCCCCCCCCTTGCTTTCACTACACCTTAGGGGCCAAGAACAATCCCCCCAGCCATCCCCTGCGGGGTGGCTGCGAGATTGCACTTTAAGTTTGCCAAATTTTATCTCGTGGACCCATTATACAAAAGGTACGTTGTGTTACAACTGCTTTAAGTGACTCATTTCAAGGTCTTTTCAAGTCTCTTTCAACTTTCCTTCACAGTACTCCTCTCTTTCGGTGTGACACTAGTTATTAAGCCTTGGATGTGTGGCCACCCATCTTCCCATCACTACTCGCCCGCCCCTGGGTGGGCGACCCCCGCCCCCCGGCCGGGCCGGGGGGTCCTACGGGAAAGGGCCCGTCCGCTTTCGCTCGCCGCCACTTGCGGAATCTCGTTTGATTTTTACTGTGCCCCCCCCCGAAACACCCACTATGGGGTGGGGAGGGGGGTGGGGGGCCCGGTACTGGGATGTTTCGCTCCCCTGGCCCCCCCGCTGCGTTGCCGCACAGGACATTAGGGCTTCAAAGTCTCTCCTCCGCCATTTCGGGGGGCTCCGTCCTCTTTAGTGCACCCTAGTTCTCCATTCGTCACTCTTTTTACTCAAACCGATGTTGCATTCCAACATTGATAATGTTGTAGGGGCAGGAGTTGAACCTGCATGACCGGGTCATGAGCCCGGCGACTTGCCGTTAGTCCACCCTACGGCGGGCACCCGCCCAAAGGGTGGCGGTTCCGAAGGGACCGGCATGGGGCCCCCCACCGCCGCCCACCACAGAAGGCATAGCCTTCTGGGGCGGGCGGGGGTGGCGCCCCTTCGGCTCGATAATCTTGATTATCATGATCCAAGCATTATTATAATGCTTGGATCTAGAACAGCCCCACTGTGGCCCAATGGGCCAGTTGTAACAGTAAATTGGGGGAGGCAATTGTGAACCCAATCACATATAAACTAGCACCAATTAGCAAAGCCTTTCTTAAATTTATTCTATTCTCCCCCCTAAGCGTTTTTATGCCAATTAAAAGGGAAGAATCAGCTTGAAAGTAGATAATTTTTACTATTCTAACATAATAAACGCCAGCTATGACCGAGCAGACCACGGCTAAAACCGAGACTAAATAATATTGATTAACCACCCCCGGCAACAACACCAACCATTTACTTAAGAATCCAACTAAGGGGGGGATACCCGCAATCGAAAGGAGAGTTAGGGCCAATGTTATAGCCAAAGCCGGCTCTCTCCTGGAGAGGCCACTAAACTCCACTATTAAATTCCTAACCACCCCCAGGGCCAATATTATAGCAAAAATGCTAATAGACATTGTCACGTATAAAATCATATATACCAGGCTGGCTTGAATACTTTCAAAAGACCCAATCTCCATCCCCCAAAGTATAAACCCCATATGTCCTATCCCACTATAGGCTATTAGGCGTTTGATTTTTGTTTGGTTTAAAGCCCCAATGGCGCCCACGATCATTGAAAATATAGCACCAATCAATAATATGTTTATTGCCGGGCCAATTGAAACTAAAATAGAAAATATGGCTACCTTTGGCACAATCGCCAACAAAGCGGTGGTCGTGGTCGGCGCACCGTCATATACGTCGGGGGCCCACATATGGAATGGGGCGGCCGACAGCTTAAACAACAGCGCCACTGTGATCAGTAGGCCTCCCATCGGGGGCATGGCACCCCCGGGGGCCTGACCTAGTACCAGATCGCTACAGGGCACGCTGGTCCCCCCCGTCAATCCGCACATCATGGCACATCCAAACAAGAACAGCCCCGAGGAAAGCGCCCCCAGCACAAAATATTTTAAGCCTGATTCGGCGCTATGGCCGGACCCCCTCTTTTGGGCGGCTAGTATAAATAAGGAGAGGGTGGGCAGCTCAATGGCTAAATAGACAGAAAGCCAGTTACTAGACGACACCAAGAGGACGCCCCCCAATGCCACCATTAGGATTAAAATTGGGGTGTTGGCCCCCGCGGGTGCAGCCCCTGTAGTAGTCATCTCCCTTTGGAGAGGGGGGTCGAGCATCATTAAAACTGCGGTGGCGCCGACAAGAACAAGTAATTCAGTCCCCTTCGCCCAACTGTTTATGGTCAATAGTCCGTTGTATCCCCCCAAAGAAATCCCGCCAAGTCCTTGACAGGCAAGTCAAGCCTTGCAACCTTGTAAAAGCTCAATGGGGAAAAAAAGGCCGGCCCCCTCAGAAAAACTCCATCAGCTTGTAATTAATAACGTTAGAATTGAGATTTTTAGGGTCAAACCCTTGACACTATAAATTATTAAGCCCAATGTGATTGTACTTAGAAATAAAGGCTCACTCATGTGCATGCAACCGTCACCCCTTCCCAGAAGGCCTTCCATCGTAGATGGCTACTAGGTAGCGGCCCTCTGGCCTAGCTGGTCCGAAAGGCAGCTAGGGGGCGGGGGGCTTGGGGGTGGCCCCAAGGGGAGGTTCCCCTCCCCTCACTATGTTACGACTTGCTTAACTTCGTAGGGGCCCGTAACCGCCGGGGCCCGTGGGGGCGCGGCGGCGTCCGAACCATCATCCTAAGTTAAGGTGACGGGCGATTTGTGCTAACACCTAGACCATTTTCACCGGAACGCTATACTTTCCGATTACTATTAAATTCAACTTTCGGCCATCTTCCAATAGCCTACCGAACTCTCACTTTTGGGTTTCACCTCCCAGGTTTCCCATTGTATAAGAAAATGTAGCGCATATTATCCCCAAACATTGGGACCATAAGACCTGACTTCATCCGCGGCTAATCCTCGGGTTGGGTCCGTTTAAGGTTTCATACACGAACTGACGACGGCCATGCAATACCGGTCACCCCCCCCGGGACCACTCGGGTCGCGGGTGGGGCGATTCAAGTTTGGGTAAGGTATCTCGCGGTTTATCGAATTAAACTACACGCTCCTCTAATCGAAACGGTGAACAGCCAAATTTTTTGAATTTTAATCTTGCGATCGTACTACTCAGGCGGGAGATTGCTGCCTTTCGGGGCTGCATTCGCATTTTCTCCATCGTTTACAGTGTGGACTACCAGGGTCTCTAATCCTGTTTGTTCCCCACACCCTCGTGTTTCAGCCCGTGGCCCGGAGGGGCGCCCCAAGGGGCCCCCCCTCCCGCCCCGCGGTAAATTGCTTCTGCTTTTGGGGTTCTATTTTCTATCCGCACATTCTACCGCTACAGAAAAATTCCATTTACCACCTTGGGGGGGGTGGGGCAGTCGGCCTACACACCCTTTACGCCCCTTTGCTCATAAAGGCTTGGCCCCTAAGTCTAACCGCGTCTGCTGGCACTTAGTTGGACAGGCCAAGAGGGCGTGTGCTCTCTGTGTCATACTGCCGTATATTGCACAATATTCTCTACTGCTGCCTCGTCCTCGACGGACTTAATGAGCCTTCCCCTTGTTTCAGTGAAAGTGTGACTCCGGGTTGATTGTCGCGCATCTTCGGCAGGGTGGGTCTTTAATACCGCCCTCATACCTAATACGTTTCCGGCCCAGCCCCCCGGCGAGGCCTGGGGGTGGGGTAGCCGGGTTTCCTCACCTGTGCGCGGGCATGCCCCCCCATAGGGGGGGGCATGCACTAGCATGTATTAGAAGGTCCACTTGTCTTCTATTTTCCCCAAAACCAAAGGATTACAAGGAACCGCCACCCGTCAGCCATTTTACCTGCAACCGGATCGTGGCCCCCCGATAATCGCCCGCCCCCCCCGCGGCGTGGGTGCCCCGGAGGGGCGGGGGATGGGCCCCCCCTGGGGGGGGCCAAGGACTAATGCAGGGCGACCGTGTCCCCCAAATAGATTGTGGTTAGTAAACAAAACACATAGGCCTGAATCACGGCCACTGCCATCTCCAATAAGGTTATAAAGACCATGATTAACAGGGGGAACAAACTAAGGAAGGTCCCAGCAATTAACATATTAAAACCGAACCCGGCTAAAATGGCAAACAACAAATGGCCGGCCGAGAGATTGGCCGCCAAACGAACCCCCAAAGAGATGGCCCTAGAAACGTAACTTACAGTTTCTATTACTACTAACAGGGGGGCTAACCCCAAGGGAGCCCCATCTGGCATTAATATGCTGAGGAAATTCCATTTGAATTTCCAGAGCCCCCCCAAAGTCACACCTATCACAATAGAAAAGGATAGGCCCAACGTGACTACTATATGAACTGTGGGGGTAAACACATAGGGGAATAGGCCCAATACATTCAAAAACACGATGAAGGTAAAAAGGGATATAATAAAGGGAAAATACTTCAACCCTTCCGCCCCTAAATTATCTTTAACTACACCATGGAAATGACTATAAATTGATTCCATAATCGACTGCCATCTATTGGGGATTAATTTAGTTCCCCTAAACAACAATAGGCCAACAACCACCGCTAATATCATCATCATGGATGAATTAGTAAGGGCGACTAAACTCACTATTTTAAATTGATCAAAATAAGCGGCACACATTCCGAGAGGTGTCGAGTAATGTCTCGACATTTCCTATTCAAGGAACCGCCACCTTCTACGAAGGTTGCGCAGCCACCGCCGCCCGCCATAGCTGGCCCGAAAGGCAGCTAGGGGGGGCGGCGTGCAAGTGACCGCAGGCGGGATATCTTTATAGCAGGGCTTTCGGGGGCGGATTAGTCTAGGTCTTTCCAAATTGCAACAACCTCTTTCTTCACTCCCAAGCCCCCAGAGGGCCCTTGGGTCGCCCAACCGCCCATTACAGATCTCCTTATGAGCCAATTTGTTTTAATAGTAGGTAAAATAGAAGCCACCAATAGGGAGAATAATAAAAACAGAGTTATCAGGGTCCATCTATATTGAGTTAAATAAGTGGCTGTATCTAATTGTGGCATCTTTCTTCTCAACCCCCGCCCGCCATAGCTGGTCCGAAAGGCAGCTAGGCCAGAGGGCTGCTACCTAGTAGCCATCTACGATGGAAGGCCTTCGGGGAGGGGTGGGGGCCCCTCCCCGGATTAGCCCCTAAGTCAATTGAGGGATTTGACAGCAATAGTCCCTTTTATTCGGTAATAGGCCACCAATATGGCCAAACCAATAGCGGACTCCGCCGCCGCAACCGTTAAAATCATAATTGTAAAGATTTGTTCAATCAAAATATCTATTACCACAGAGTTTATTAAAAATAAGAAAGAGGCGGCCAATAATATCAGTTCTATGGACATCAACATTATTATAAGGTGACCTCGGTTGAGGACAATGCCCAACACCCCCAATAATAACAGTAAAATTGCCACTATTATATATTTATAATACATTGGCGAGTCAATGGGCACCATGCCGGCTCCATTCCCTCCGTTGGCACGAAGGCTAGGGGTGCCTATTGCGGCCCCGCCCCCCTTGCGGGGGTGGGCCCATAGACGAAGGGTAGCTCATTATAGGTGTGGGGTTGAGGGGGGGAAGGCTGCACCCACTCGAGGGAAGCCCAACTAGCCCCGCTGTTCTCGATCCAACCAATAAATTTCACCTCCCTGGCATAGGCATCATAAACTAGAAACACAAACCACAGTACCCCAACAATGGATATGGTTGACCCCAGGGAGCACACCAGGTTCCAACCAGCAAAACTATCTACAAAATCGGAGTAACGCCTAGGTAGGCCCGCTAGGCCCAAGAAGTGTTGGGGGAAAAAGGTCAAATTCACCCCGATAAACATTAACCAGAAGTGAATTTTCCCATAAACTTCATTGTAGCAATAGCCTGTGATTTTCCCAAACCAATAATAAAACCCGCCAAAAATGGCAAAAATGGCCCCCATGGATAATACATAGTGAAAATGGGCAACCACATAGTATGTGTCGTGGAGAACCACATCTAAAGAACTATTGGCCAAGATTACCCCGGTCAACCCCCCTACGGTAAATAAGAAAACAAACCCTATCGCCCATAGCATGGGGGTGTCCAATCTGAGGGCGCCGCCATAAATAGTGGCCAACCAGCTGAACACCTTAATCCCGGTTGGAACGGCGATTATCAGTGTGGCGGCAGTGAAATAGGCTCTGGTATCTATGTCCATCCCTACTGTAAACATGTGGTGCAATATTGTATAGCCACTCTGGCCCCCGGCCTTAAGGCAAGGTTGGGCCGGGGGCAATCGCCACCCGTTAGGGTGGGCGAGCGCGCTATACTACTCTTCCCCCCCCCTTACGGGGGAGGATCGGACTATATCTTCACCTCTAGTGATTTAAAGGAACCCTCGCCCCGGGAGGGGGCGAAGGTTGCCCACTTTAGACTTGGTGCCCGCCCGCTCTAGCTGCCTTTAGGGTCAGCTAGGTCATGAGGCGAAAGGAACTCCCTCCCTCATTGAGGCCGCTACAGCGGACGGGGGTTGCTATGGCCTTCTGGGAGAGCGGAGGTTGCACTTTAATCAACACATATGTTGGATATGTTTTACCCCTCTTAGGGGATACCTGGCTAAATATTTGCTTCACCTGGTGCAAGTGTAAGCTAAATATTGATACTGCCCCCGGGGATTGTTCGACAAAGAGACTCGCCCCGGCAGCAATTTGTTTATTAAATCTAAAACATACCTCTCCTTTTGTGTAACAACAATGCCCCCCGCGGCGACCAATCGGCTCCCGGGGGGTGGCGAGGCCCCGAGGGCCACGTGAAAGCCTCCGGCCCCCTCCACAAACCCCGCCAATCAACTGTTGTTGGGAGCCATGGCGCCTGGGCCCAGATACACAATGTGGGTGCCATATTTATGATTAACAAATTTAATAACTTCCATCAATTGGAGGTTATATTTTAAAGTTATTAGCCTTCCATTGATTAAATTAATAAACTTCAATATCTTGTTGACCTCATTCCCCTTGGGGGACAACACCCAATCGCAACCTCGGGGCTCCCCTCCCACGAGGGTCCCCATGCCTACGGCCCCCTTAAACCTATGGAGGGTTCGGGGGCACCCAGCGGGGCTGCCCAAGCTAGCTCTGACTCCCTCGCCTACTAACGCTAGAGTCCCCCCGGCCTCAAAGAGGCCGACGGCCCACCATACTGGTTCCATTCCCAGAGGGCTAAGGCCTTCTGGCCTAGCTGAAGCTAGGGATAACCGCCTCCCTTTGGACGGGGACCCTGCACCAAAGTCCAGTGGTCGTAGGTCAAGTGGCCGCAGGCTACTAGCGGCCGCACTAGGGGGACCCACGGTCACAAGTCGAAGACTGTCCTTTTTAGGAAGTCCAACAACCCTCGCCCCGAAGGGGCGGGGGTTGCTTAAATCACTAGGGGCCCGACGTGTAGTCTCTGCGACCCCCGGGCTCCCCCCCCCACAAGGGGCGGGTGGGGCCCGGTTGTCTGCGGGTTGACCCCCCACTAACTTTTTTACTGCGCCCCCGCGAACGGCGGCGCTAGTAGTTACTGGGCCCCCCCCAAGGGGGGTAGGGGTGTTCCCGCATACAGTCGGGTAATAGCACGGCAGGTCGCCCCGCCGGCCGCCCATCTCCAAGCCCACACAATAAAGCCCAATACCCCAATAGATAACATTGCATAGACCATGCCCAAGTATCCAAAAATTTGTTTTTTAGCAGAAAAGGTGGGAATTATTTGGGAGATCATCCCAAAACCGGGCAATATTAGGATATAAACTTCCGGATGGCCAAAAAACCAAAAGAGATGTTGAAACAGAATCGGGTCCCCCCCTCCGGCGGGATCAAAGAAGGTAGTGTTAAAGTTCCTATCTGTCAACAGCATGGTTATGCCCCCGGCCAATACGGGCAAAGACAGTAACAATAAGAAGGCGGTGATTAAGATAGACCACACAAATAGCGGCAATCTGTCCATTGTCATACCCGGGGCCCTCATATTAAATATAGTGGTGATAAAATTCATAGCTCCTAAGATGGAAGAGACCCCGGCCAAGTGGAGGCTAAATATGGCCATGTCCACGGCCCCCCCCGAATGCGCTTGAATGCCTGCGAGGGGCGGATACACCGTCCAACCTGTCCCAACCCCCTGTTCAACAAAGGCTGAGCCCAACAATAGTATTAGGGCGGGGGGCAAGAGCCAGAAACTAATGTTATTTAGTCGCGGGAAGGCCATATCTGGTGCACCGATATATAGCGGCACCAACCAATTCCCAAACCCCCCTATCATCACCGGCATCACCAGGAAAAAGATCATAACAAAGGCATGCGCAGTCACGATTACATTATAAAGATGGTCGTCCCCCAACATAGTTCCGGGGGCGGAAAGTTCTAACCTTATCAACATGCTGAAAGCTGTTCCTATCATACCGGCCCCAACACCAAACACGAGATATAATGTGCCGATATCTTTATGATTAGTGGAAAACACCCAACGGCTTAAATATGCACTTACTAAGTTCAATTGCAT